TTGAGATGAATCAAGATTGATAAGGAGTGGTTAATGATGCTCGAACATATACTTGTTTTGAGTGCCTATTTATTTTCTATTGGTATCTATGGATTGATTACAAGTCGAAATATGGTTAGAGCTCTTATGTGTCTTGAACTTATATTAAATTCAGTTAATATGAATTTTGTAACCTTTTCGAATATTTTTGATAATCGTCAATTAAAAGGAGACATTTTCTCCATTTTTGTTATAGCTATTGCAGCCGCTGAAGCAGCTATCGGCCCGGCTATTGTTTCATCAATTTATCGTAACAGAAAATCAACTCGTATTAATCAATCAAATTTGTTGAATAAATAGTCTTCATCATAGAAATGGAAATTCAAATATTCCTAAATAATAGGTTTGATACGGGTAAGGTTTGCTCGTATTTGAAAAAACATACGAAATCAAAGTATTTTGGTCCTCGCTCATAAACGAATTTGGAAGTAGATTGATTCTGATCACTCATCGATTCGTCTGGTATCTAAGTATAGGATTCATTTAGAAGTTAGTTTACTAGACCGAAAATTTATGACGTTCAAAAATGTATAAATCCAATGTCACATTCAGTAAAGATTTATGATACATGTATAGGATGTACTCAATGTGTCCGCGCTTGCCCTACCGATGTATTAGAAATGATACCCTGGGACGGATGTAAAGCTAAACAAATTGCTTCAGCTCCAAGGACCGAGGACTGTGTTGGTTGTAAGAGATGTGAATCTGCCTGTCCAACGGATTTCTTGAGCGTTCGAGTTTATTTATGGCATGAAACAACTCGTAGTATGGGTCTAGCTTATTAATAGGTTCGATAAAACTCTACTTGAATCCATTTTCTTTTTTTTTTTTTACCGACAAAGCCCGTGCTCAAAATAAAATGAAAATATTTTGAGCACGGATTTTTCTGGCCCAAGTGTATCTTGTCTTTACCACGAATCATTTTCCTTTCTTAACAATAATTGTTGTTTTACCAATATTTGCAGGTTCTTTAATTTTTTTTCTTCCGCATCGAGGAAATAGAGTAATACGATTGTATACTATATGTATATGTATATTAGAACTTCTTCTAACGACTTATGCATTCTGTTATCATTTCCAATCAGATGATCCATTAATCCAACTAGTGGAAGATTATAAATGGATCAATTTTTTTGATTTCCATTGGAGATTAGGGCTAGATGGACTTTCTATAGGACCCGTTTTATTAACGGGATTCATCACTACTTTAGCTACTTTAGCGGCTTGGCCCGTTACTCGAGATTCTCGATTATTTCATTTCCTGATGTTAGCAATGTACAGTGGGCAAATAGGGTTATTTTCTTCTCGGGACCTTTTACTTTTTTTCCTCATGTGGGAGTTAGAATTAATTCCCGTTTATCTACTTGTATCCATGTGGGGAGGAAAAAAACGTCTGTACTCAGCTACAAAATTTATTTTGTACACAGCAGGGGGCTCCGTTTTTCTTTTAATTGGAGTTCTGGGTATCGGTTTATATGGTTCTGCTGAACCAACATTAAATTTTGAAATTTTAGCCAATCAGTGCTATCCTGTGGCCTTGGAAATAATATTATATATTGGATTTTTTATTGCTTTTGCTGTCAAATTGCCAATCATACCCCTACATACATGGTTACCAGATACCCATGGAGAAGCGCATTATAGTACTTGTATGCTTCTAGCCGGAATCTTATTAAAAATGGGAGCGTATGGATTAGTTCGGATCAATATGGAATTATTCCCACACGCTCATTCTATATTTTCTCCTTGGTTGATGATGGTAGGCGCAATGCAAATAATCTATGCAGCTTCAACATCTTTCGGTCAACGGAATTTAAAAAAAAGAATAGCCTATTCCTCTGTATCTCATATGGGTTTCATAATTATAGGAATTGGTTCTATCACCGATATGGGGCTCAACGGAGCCCTTTTACAAATTATCTCTCATGGATTTATTGGTGCTGCCCTTTTTTTCTTAGCGGGAACGACTTATGATCGAATACGTCTTGTTTATCTTGACGAAATGGGTGGAATAGCTATTCCAATGCCAAAAATATTCACGATGTTCAGTAGCTTTTCAATGGCCTCCCTTGCATTACCGGGTATGAGTGGTTTTGTTGCCGAATTACTAATCTTTTTTGGACTAATTGCTAGTCCAAAATATCTTTTACTGACAAAACTCCTAATTATTTTTGTAATGGCAATTGGAATGATATTAACTCCTATTTATTTATTATCTATGTTACGGCAGATGTTCTATGGATATAAGATATTTCATACCCCAAACTCTTATTTTTTGGATTCTGGACCACGAGAGTTATTTCTTTCGATATCCATTTTTTTACCCGTACTAGGTATTGGTATATATCCTGATTTCGTTCTTTCACTATCAGTTGAAAAAGTTGAAGTTATTCTATCTAATTCTTTTTATAGATAGTTTTCATGAATAAAAAAATCTTATCATTTTGAAAATGTTCGTTGTATAATGACAAAAAGAAGGCTTTTCTTCTTATCTTACGTTAGAAATTGGAACTGGCGAGAACCCGGTGAATCAAATATTCTAGTGATTCACCGGATTCTCACGAGTTAACACAAAGTTTTTTATCTGATATGTGTTGTACGCTTTTCTATTCCTATTGGTAAGAACCCCTCTTCTTGGATTCAATTAGATGTTAATGGAAATGAACCATAACTATGTAGTCCTATTCCTAAAAGATTGACCCCAAAATAACATATCCAAATTATAAGAAATCCAATAGACGCCACAATTGCTGAATTTATACCCTTCCATTTTCTATTTGTTCGAGTATGTAAATAAATCGCGAATACCATCCAAGTAATAAAAGCCCAAGTTTCTTTTGGGTCCCAACTCCAATAGGATCCCCATGCTTCGTTAGCCCAGACTGCTCCAGAAAGAATTCCTACGGTTAAAAAGACAAATCCTAGACTAATAACCCGATAACTCCAATAATCCAATTGTTGAATCAATTGCGACCTGTAATAATTCTTTGGAGAAAAAAAAGAAGTGTTTTGTAAAACATTACTTCGTTCATTCATGTATTCAATTTCACCAAAGAAAAATGACTCATTAAAATTTATTAAATGATTACGCATACAAAAAAACTTTCTGTTTTTTCTAACTGTAATGACTAGAAGTGATACTGATAATAATGATCCACCTAAAAGGGCTGCATAGCCTAATATCATCATACTTACGTGCATTATTAACCACTCAGATTGAAGAGCGGGTACTAATATTGTAGATTCGTGTATTTCAGTTAAAAGACCTGACGTAGCAAAGCCCTGGGTAAAAATAGCACTTGGCCCAATTATTGTGCTTAGAATATTTTGATTTTTTTTGAAATATGGAATTATATGAATAAGAGAAAAACTCCATGAAAGGAATATTAATGATTCGTATAAATCACTTAGTGGAAAATGTCCTGAATAAATCCAACGAGTAACTAATAATCCTGTTATACAGAAAAAAGTAATTATCATGCCCTTTTCGGATGAATGATATAGTTTTACGATTTCATCAACTAAAAAGGTTATCAAATAAATTGTAATTATAATTGAAACGATCGAAAAAGAAATATGAGTTAATATATGCTCTAAGGTTGAAAATATCATAAAATTAAAATGAAAAAAGGACTCCCTTAATTATAAACTCGAAATCGGGAATTGAATTCATTATTCATTATAGGATCTATTTACTTTTTTTAGGAGATGACATGCCGCTACTCGGACTCGAACCGAGATGCTCTAGCACTGCTTCCTAAGAGCAGCGTGTCTACCGATTTCACCATAGCGGCTTGTCTTGAACTCATAATAACCTATGAATAAACAATCGTCTAGATTTAAGATGCAATATTTTTTAGGAACGATTCAAATTGCTGAATAAAAATTCGTTCAAATAGGTATTTGAAGGTTCATTATTTTAGTTTAAGGCTTTATTTTTCTTGTGTATTTTATACTCACAACTCTTGATAGTCCGACTTTAACTTAAGGGGCAGAACTCCCCACAAAAACATTTTTTTTAATGAACTCTTTTTTTTCTTTCCAAAATAGAAACCAAAAAAATTAATTTGACTACGTAACAAAAAAAAAAAAAAAGAACTCATTTTGGCTCATTCAAAATTCACACTGAAATTTATTTTCACTAAGTGGTTTTGAGTGGATTTATGATCAGATATATATGAGTCTGTATAGGAATTCATAGAAAATTGAAAAGTAAAAGTAAGAAAGTTGCACAAAAAGGTTTCGAATTTTAATCAATTAGTTTCAGTGATTTTAGTAACGAAAGATTTTCGTTACGCCTTTCTAAGTGTATCTATAGAAAAAACCTTACAGTATTGTAACAAATGAGTTGATGGGGACTCCCCGCCTTGCAAATGAGAAAATATACTAAAAAGTAGACGTCGTATCCTGTATTTTTTTGTCAACAAAAAAAGTCTTCTTTTTTTTAATTCTATAAGGTAAACAGAAGAATTATTATTCTACATATTCTAAGAGGGGAACAAATTCCATTCCCTCTTGAATTATTCAATAGGAAATGGAAATAGGGAATTTGATTTTCGAAACGAATTGAGTCAATTTTTGAGCCAGACCAGTTTAGATTATTCTAACGTGTTATGTTTTATTTCTTATTTTATTTGTTTGTCCTACAAAGAAACTTTTTGAATTCCCGGTAGAAAGAGATTTCCCTAAGGAAAACGCTTTTAACGCTGCCCAGTACCCCTTTCTTTTCCAAAAATTTTTACGAATACGCTTTTTTGATGCAGAAGTACGTTTTTTTGGAACTGCCATTTAAATAAAAATTAAGAGATTTCTCAGTGCTATAGCTGGATGTGAAAGACATCTATTGTTAAAAAAAAAAAAACGCCGCTTTCCCAATTCATTATCTATTTCTTTTCTAGAAAATATTACTAAAAATAGGAAAAAGAAGTATATTCTTTTTTTTAGTAACTTTTCGAACTTGG